AAATATTAATATGCTTAGTTAGCTAAAAAAGCAAGATATACAAATGAATAATAGACATTTTAAAAATTTTATTATTCGCGAGGAGCTGGATGAGAAGAAACTCTCATGTCCAGTTCTGTAGTAGAGATGGAATTCAGAACCAACCATCAACTATAACCCCAAAAGAACCAGATTCCGTAAACAACATAGAGGAAGAATGAAGGGAATATCTTATCGAGGTAATCATATTTCTTTCGGTAAATACGCTCTTCAGGCACTTGAACCTGCTTGGATCACGTCTAGACAAATAGAAGCAGGTCGACGAGCAATGACACGAAATGCACGCCGCGGTGGAAAAATATGGGTACGTATATTTCCAGACAAACCGGTTACAGTAAGACCCGCAGAAACACGTATGGGTTCGGGGAAAGGATCCCCTGAATATTGGGTAGCCGTTGTTAAACCAGGTCGAATACTTTATGAAATGGGTGGAGTAACAGAAAATATAGCCAGAAGGGCGATTTCAATAGCATCGTCCAAAATGCCTATACGAACTCAATTCATTATTTCGGGATAAAAAAAAATCAAAAGAAAAAGGTCTTGGGGATAAAAAAACAATAACAGGTGCCGGTTTCTTTCTTTGGACAAACAATATTTCTTTTTTTTTTTTCTTCACTCTTTGCTTTGCATTGAAAGAATAGATTCTAAAAAAATGATATGATTCAACCCCAGACCCTTTTGAATGTAGCAGATAACAGCGGGGCTCGAGAATTGATGTGTATTCGAATCATAGGAGCTAGCAATCGTCGATATGCTCATATCGGTGACGTTATTGTTGCTGTGATCAAAGACGCAGTGCCAAATATGCCCCTAGCAAGATCAGAGGTGGTCAGAGCTGTAATTGTACGTACTTGTAAAGAACTCAAACGTGATAACGGTATGATAATACGATACGATGACAATGCTGCGGTTGTCATTGACCAAGAAGGAAACCCCAAAGGAACTCGAATTTTTGGTGCAATTGCCCGGGAATTGAGACAGTTAAATTTTACTAAAATAGTTTCATTAGCTCCGGAGGTATTGTAAGGTCTTCTAAAATAAGATAATACCATTGGTTATAGTAAAGTATTTGAAAGAAAGAGATTAAGAAATATATTCAGAATTTTTAGTAGATCGTGTCTCACGCATATGCCTTTAATTTAAATTTAAATTCATAAACAAATAAGTAAAAAAAACATGTTGATTATATCAAAATTGGGGAGCACCAAGAAATTTAATTCACCATGGGTAGGGATATTATTGCTGACATAATAACTTCTATACGAAATGCTGATATGGATAGAAAAAGGGTGGTTCGAATAGCATATACTAATATCACTGAAAATATTGTTAAAATACTTTTACGAGAAGGTTTTATCGAAAACGTGAGAAAACATAAAGAAACCAAAAAATATTTTTTGGTTTTAACCCTATGGCATAGAAGGAATAGGAAAAGGTCTTATATAAATTTTTTAAATTTAAAACGGATCAGCCGGCCTGGTCTCCGAATCTATTCGAACTACCAACAAATTCCTAGAATTTTAGGTGGGATGGGAATTGTAATTATTTCTACTTCTCGAGGTATAATGACAGACCGAGAGGCTCGACTAGAACGAATTGGTGGAGAAGTTTTGTGTTATATATGGTAATCCTTCTAATATACGAATTGGGTCCGAAACTTCTTATTTGTGAAAACAAAAAGAAAAGGGGCGGGTTGTCTAATATCGTTCCTCCTCCATCAATTGATACTTCAAGGAGGCTTTACCTGGAATGAAAGAACAAAAATGGATTCATGAAGGTTTAATTACTGAATCCCTTCCCAACGGTATGTTCCGGATTCGCTTAGATAATCAAGATATGATTCTAGGTTATGTTTCGGGAAAGATCCGACGTAGTTTTATACGGATACTACCAGGCGATAGAGTTAAAATTGAAATAAGTCGTTATGATTCAACCAGAGGACGTATAATTTATCGACTTCGCAATAAGGATTCGAAAGATTAGGTGTTTTTATCAACTTCAACATTCCTTTCGTGAGAAGATGATTCGAGATAAAAAATTCCAAGAAACCTATTTTCTTCCAAAAAATAGATTCAGAATTAAAATGAGGAATGCCAAATATGAAAATAAGAGCTTCTGTTCGTAAAATTTGTGAAAAATGTCGACTAATCCGTAGGCGGGGACGAATTATAGTAATTTGTTCCAACCCAAGACATAAACAAAGACAAGGATAATCAGACTTGTTAAAACACCCGATGTAAAAGTAAAAAGGGTAAAAAAGGGGAGGGGTCCTTTTTGACACGAAATGGATATATCCATATATCTCTGACTCATATTTATGAGATGAAAAAATGGCAAAAACTATACCGAGAATTGGTTCACGTAAGAATGGACGTATTGGTTCACGTAAGAATACACGGAGAATACCAAAGGGGGTTATTCATGTTCAAGCAAGTTTCAATAATACTATTGTGACTGTTAC